GTTCATGTAGCTTAATGTTTAAAGCAAGACACTGAAAATGTCTAGAAGGGCTACTATCACCCCATAAACACAAAGGTTTGGTCCTAGCCTTTCTATTAGCTCTCAGCGAGATTACACATGCAAGTATCCACAGCCCTGTGAAAATGCCCTCTAGAACGCCAGAACATGAGGAGTGAGCATCAAGCACGCACATATGCAGCTCAAGACGCTTTGCTTAGCCACACCCCCACGGGAGACAGCAGTGACAAACTTTTAGCAATGAACGAAAGTTCAACTAAGCTACGCTGATTATCAGAGTCGGTCAATTTCGTGCCAGCCACCGCGGCCATACGATTGACTCAAGTTAATAAAGCCCGGCGTAAAGAGTGTTTAAGATTTCACGTCAATAAAGCTGACCTATAACCAAGTTGTAAAAAACCCCGGTTACAGTAAAATACCCTACGAAAGTGGCTTTAATAACCTGAATACACTATAGCTAAGGTACAAACTGGGATTAGATACCCCACTATGCTTAGCCCTAAACCTTAATAATTCTAACAACAAAATTATTCGCCAGAACACTACAAGCAACAGCTTGAAACTCAAAGGACCTGGCGGTGCTTTACATCCGTCTAGAGGAGCCTGTTCTATAATCGATAAACCCCGATATACCTTACCACCTCTTGCCCCCAGCCTGTATACCGCCACCTTCAGCAAACTCCCTAAAGATCGCAAAGTAAGCAGGAGTATCATCATAAAAACGTTAGGTCAAGGTGCAGCCTATGAAGTGGGAAGAAATGGGCTACATTTTCTAAACTAGAAAATTACACGAAACCCCTTATGAAACCTAAGGGTACAAGGTGGATTTAGCAGTAAACCAAGAATAGAGAGCTTGATTGAAGCAAGGCCATTAAGCACGCACACACCGCCCGTCACCCTCCTCAACCATCACACAAAGTACATTAACAACTAAGCCACTAAACACTGATGTAGAGGGGATAAGTCGTAACATGGTAAGCGTACTGGAAAGTGCGCTTGGACTAATCAAAGTGTAGCTTAAAACAAAGCACCCGGCCTACACCCGGAAGATCTCAAAATAATTGATCACTTTGAGCCAACCCTAGCCCAAATCCTATCCAACTTTACTATATAAATACATTAATCAAACCATTTACCCTTTATAAGAGTATAGGCGATAGAAATTTTACCTTAGGAGCAATAGATATAGTACCGCAAGGGAAAGACAACCTCATAGGCATAAAAAAGCAAAGATAAGCCCTTCTACCTTCTGCATAATGAATTAACTAGATATGGCCTTATATAGAGAACTTCAACAACGCCCCCCGAAACCAGACGAGCTACCCAAAGATAGCTGAAAGAGCACACCCGTCTATGTAGCAAAATAGTGGGAAAATCTATGGGTAGAGGCGACAAACCTATCGAGCCTGGTGATAGCTGGTTGTCCAAGACAGAATTTTAGTTCAGCTTTAAACTTACCTATAGAAATACCCAGTCCCCTCGTAAGCTTAACTGTTAGTCTAAAGAGGAACAGCTCTTTAGACCAAAGAGAACAACCTTAACATAGAGAGTAAGACACTTCACCACTACAGTTGGCCTAGAAGCAGCCATCAATTAAGAAAGCGTTTAAGCTCAACATACAACAACTCTTAATCCTATACATATTACCGAACTCCTATTACACATTGGACTAATCTATTAACTAATAGAAGCAATAATGTTAGTATGAGTAACATGAAATTATTCTCCCTGCATAAGCTTATCTCAGACCAAAACAATTACCGTTAGTTAACAGCTAAACCACAGAACCCTACAACCTAACACACTATTACCCTAACTGTTAACCCAACACAGGCATGCACTAAGGAAAGATTAAAAAAAGTAAAAGGAACTCGGCAAACTCTACCCCCGCCTGTTTACCAAAAACATCACCTCTAGCATTACTAATATTAGAGGCACTGCCTGCCCAGTGACCTATGTTCAACGGCCGCGGTACCCTAACCGTGCAAAGGTAGCATAATCACTTGTTCTCTAAATAAGGACTTGTATGAATGGCCACACGAGGGTTTAACTGTCTCTTACTTCTAATCAGTGAAATTGACCTATCCGTGAAGAGGCGGATATATACAAATAAGACGAGAAGACCCTATGGAGCTTCAATTTAATAGTACAAACCAATATACTAAAAACCTACAGGCACTAACTTATCATCAATGTACTATGAATTTCGGTTGGGGTGACCTCGGAGCATAACACAACCCCCGAAAAACACATACCAAGACCTCACTAGTCTAAGTAAACCTGCCCCTATTGATCCAATAACTTGATCAATGGACCAAGTTACCCTAGGGATAACAGCGCAATCCTATTTTAGAGTCCGTATCGACAATAGGGTTTACGACCTCGATGTTGGATCAAGACATCCCAATGGTGCAGCCGCTATTAATGGTTCGTTTGTTCAACGATTAAAGTCTTACGTGATCTGAGTTCAGACCGGAGAAATCCAGGTCGGTTTCTATCTATTAAATATTCCTCCCAGTACGAAAGGACAAGAGAAATAGAGCCCACTTAACAAAGCGCCCTCATAAATCAGATGATTCCTATCTCAATCAACGAACTATTACCCTCACCCAAGAACAAGGGCTAGTTAAGATGGCAGAGCCCGGTAATTGCATAAAACTTAAAACTTTATAACCAGAGGTTCAACTCCTCTTCTTAACAACGTGTTCATAATTAACCTACTTCTACTAATTATCCCCGCCCTAATCGCCATGGCCTTCTTGACACTTACAGAACGAAAAATTTTAGGCTACATACAACTTCGCAAAGGCCCTAACACCATCGGCCCATATGGAATACTCCAACCTATTGCTGATGCAATAAAACTTTTCACTAAAGAACCCCTACTTCCTACAACATCCACCACAACTCTATACGTAATTGCCCCTATTCTAGCCCTTTCAGTTGCCCTTATCCTATGAACTCCGCTACCTATACCGCATCCCCTTGTCAACTTCAACCTAGGCCTCTTATTTGTACTTGCAACATCAAGCTTAGCCGTTTATTCAATCCTATGGTCTGGGTGAGCATCCAATTCAAACTATGCACTAATTGGTGCACTACGAGCCGTAGCCCAAACAATCTCCTACGAAGTCACTTTAGCCATTATCCTACTATCAACCCTACTAATAAGCGGTTCATTTAACATCCACTCATTAATTACAACACAAGAACATTCCTGACTCCTACTTCCAGCATGACCCCTTACTACAATATGATTTATCTCCACACTAGCAGAAACTAACCGAGCCCCCTTCGACCTAACAGAAGGCGAATCAGAACTAGTCTCAGGATTTAATATTGAGTATGCTGCTGGCTCTTTTGCTCTATTCTTCATAGCAGAATATATAAATATCATTATAATAAATGCCCTAACTACTACCATCTTCATAGCAACCCCCCACAATACAGCCCTCCCAGAATCTTACACAACAAACTTTATAATCAAAACTCTCCTATTAACTGCCTTATTCCTATGAATCCGTACCGCATACCCACGACTTCGCTACGATCAACTAATACATCTTCTATGAAAAAAGTTCCTACCACTTACATTAGCCCTATGTATGTGATACATCTCACTACCTACCCTAACATCCAGCATCCCACCCCAAACATAAGAAATATGTCTGACAAAAGAGTTACTTTGATAGAGTAAATTATAGAGGTCCCAACCCTCTTATTTCTAGAACTACAGGAATCGAACCCGTGCCTGAGAAATCAAAAATCTCCGTGCTACCTATTACACCACATTCTAACCAGTAAGGTCAGCTAAATAAGCTATCGGGCCCATACCCCGAAAATGTTGGTTAAACCCTTCCCGTACTAACATTAACCCCATCGCTCACCTCTTCATTTCCCTTACAATCCTAATAGGGACAATAATTGCAATATTTAGCTCCCACTGATTCCTAATTTGAATAGGCCTAGAACTAAATATACTAGCTATCGTACCAACACTAGCCAAAAGTACAAATCCCCGATCCACAGAAGCATCCACCAAATACTTTCTAGTACAAGCAACCGCATCCATAATCTTCTTAATAACTACCCTCCTCAACTATCTCTCCTCAGGACAATGAACAATCAACCCCTTCCTCCATCAAACCCTATCCACAACAATATTAATTGCCCTGATAATAAAACTAGGGATAGCTCCCCTCCACTTTTGACTTCCAGAAGTAACTCAAGGCATTCCCCTAGCTCCCACCATACTAATCCTCACATGACAGAAACTAGCCCCCATGTCAATTATTACTCAAATCTATCCTTCAATAAACCTAAACATCCTACTAACAATCTCAATTCTATCAATTATAGTTGGCAGCTGAGGAGGACTCAACCAAACACAACTGCGCAAAATCCTGGCCTACTCATCAATCACTCATATAGGATGAATAATAGCAGTATTATTCCACGACCCAAACATTACCATACTAAACCTCCTAATCTACATCCTACTAACAATCCCTATACTCTTAATCTTTAATCTAAACTCAAACATAACAGCCCTATCACTATCCCACACCTGAAATAAATTCACATGAATAATACCCATATTCCCAATAATGATAATATCCCTAGGAGGCCTACCCCCACTAACAGGCTTTTCCCCTAAATGAGCTATCATACAAGAACTTACAAAAAACAGTAACCCCACCCTCCCCCTCACCATCGCTATACTAACACTAATAAATCTTTACTTCTATATGCGCCTAACATACTCCATTTCAATGACAATATTTCCTACATCTAACAACACAAAAATCAACTGACAATTAAAACATATAAAACTAACACCACTTATAGCTCCACTTATAGTCTCATCTATATTCTTACTCCCAACAATACCACTAATACTATTAATATAGAAATTTAGGTTAATAAGACCAAGAGCCTTCAAAGCCCTCAGTAAGTAAGAATTACTTAATTTCTGATAGATCTAAGGACTGCAAATTCTACTTTGCATCAATTGAACGCAAATCAAACACTTTAATTAAGCTAAGCCCTTCCTAGATTGATGGGACTTTAACCCACAAAAATTTAGTTAACAGCTAAATAACCTAAACAACTGGCTTCAATCTACTTCTCCCGCCTCTAGGGGAAAAAAGGCGGGAGAAGCCCCGGCAGCATTGAAGCTGCTTCTTTGAACTTGCAATTCAACATGAGAATCCACCTCGGAGCTGGTAAAAAGAGGGGTTACTCCTCTGTCTTTAGATTTACAGTCTAATGCTTACTCAGCCATTTTACCCACCCATGTTCATAAGCCGCTGACTATTCTCAACTAATCACAAAGATATTGGAACCTTATATTTATTATTTGGTGCGTGAGCTGGAGCAGTAGGAACTGCCCTGAGCCTCCTAATTCGTGCAGAGCTAGGTCAACCAGGGAGTCTCATAGAAGACGATCACATTTTCAACGTTATTGTCACCGCCCATGCATTCATTATAATTTTCTTTATAGTAATACCCATCATAATTGGAGGTTTTGGAAACTGACTCATCCCGCTAATAATTGGTGCTCCCGACATAGCATTTCCTCGAATAAATAACATAAGTTTCTGACTCCTACCCCCATCACTCCTTCTCTTACTCGCATCCTCAACTCTAGAAGCTGGCGCAGGGACTGGGTGAACTGTCTATCCCCCTCTAGCAGGGAATATATCACACCCAGGGCCCTCCGTGGACCTCACTATCTTTTCACTCCACCTAGCCGGTATTTCCTCTATTCTAGGGGCAATTAATTTTATTACAACAATTATTAATATAAAACCACCAGCGATGAGTCAATATCAGACACCCCTATTTGTCTGATCTGTATTCATTACAGCAGTCCTCCTACTCCTCTCACTCCCAGTCCTAGCTGCCGGAATCACAATACTCCTAACTGATCGCAATCTTAACACCTCCTTCTTCGACCCAGCTGGGGGAGGCGACCCTATTCTTTACCAACATTTATTCTGATTTTTTGGACATCCTGAAGTATACATCCTCATCCTTCCTGGCTTTGGCATGATCTCTCACATTGTTACATACTACTCCAACAAAAAAGAACCATTCGGATATATGGGGATAGTATGAGCTATAATATCCATCGGCTTTTTAGGCTTTATCGTATGGGCTCACCACATATTCACAGTAGGAATAGATGTGGACACCCGGGCATATTTCACATCAGCCACTATAATCATCGCCATTCCCACCGGAGTAAAAGTATTCAGCTGACTAGCTACACTGCACGGAGGAAATATCAAATGATCCGCCGCTATACTATGAGCTCTCGGGTTTATCTTTCTCTTTACCGTAGGCGGGCTAACAGGAATTGTATTAGCTAACTCATCATTAGATATCGTCTTACATGATACGTACTATGTGGTAGCTCACTTCCACTACGTCCTATCAATGGGAGCAGTCTTTGCTATTATGGGAGGCTTTATTCACTGGTTCCCATTATTCTCGGGCTACACACTTGACCAAACCTATGCTAAAATTCATTTTACCATTATATTCGTAGGCGTTAATATAACTTTCTTCCCACAACACTTTCTCGGTCTATCAGGAATACCCCGACGATACTCAGACTATCCTGATGCATACACTACATGAAACATTATCTCATCTGTGGGCTCATTCATTTCATTAGTAGCAGTAATTCTAATAATTTTTATAATTTGAGAAGCCTTCTCCTCAAAGCGAAAAGTTCTAGTTATTGAACAAACATCTACCAACCTAGAATGACTCTACGGCTGCCCTCCCCCCTACCACACATTTGAGGAGTCTACCTATGTAAAACTTTAGACGAAAAAGGAAGGATTTGAACCCCCAAAAATTGGTTTCAAGCCAATCCCATAGACCCTATGACTTTTTCAACAAGATATTAGTAAAACAATTACATAACTTTGTCAAAGTTAAATTATAGACCAAAAATCTATATATCTTAATGGCAACACCAGCCCAGCTAGGCCTACAAAACGCTACATCCCCTATTATAGAAGAACTTATCGCCTTTCACGACCACGCCCTCATAATCATTTTCCTAATTAGCTCACTAGTCTTATATATTATGTCTCTAATGCTTACTACAAAATTAACCCACACTAGCACTATAAATGCTCAAGAGATTGAGATAATCTGAACCATCTTACCTGCAATTATCCTTATCATAATCGCTCTCCCATCCCTACGTATCTTATACATAACTGATGAATTTATTAAGCCCTACCTGACCCTAAAAGCAATCGGCCACCAATGATATTGAAGCTATGAATACTCAGACTACGAAGATCTAGCCTTCGACTCCTACATTATACCAACATACTTTCTAGAACCAGGCGAATTTCGACTTCTTGAAGTAGATAACCGAACAACCCTCCCAATAGAAGCAGACATCCGCATATTAGTCTCATCACACGACGTCTTACACTCATGAGCTGTCCCCTCACTGGGCGTTAAAACAGATGCAATCCCAGGACGCCTAAATCAAATTACACTAGCCTCTATACGACCAGGACTATTCTATGGGCAATGCTCAGAAATCTGCGGATCAAATCATAGCTTTATGCCTATCGTCCTAGAATTTATCTACTTCCAAGACTTCGAAGTATGAGCCTCATACTTATATATTGTATCACTGTAAAGCTATCTAGCATTAACCTTTTAAGTTAAAGACCGAGAAAACCTATTCTCTACAGTGAATGCCTCAACTAGACACCTCACCATGACCAATGGTGATCTTATCAATAATCGTAACCCTCTTCTATATTACCCAACTAAAAATGCTAAATTTCATCTCCTACACCAATCCACTATTTAAATCAATTAAAACAAAAGAACATAAAACAACCTGAAAATCAAAATGACCCAAAACTTATTCACCATCTTTAATATCCCAGTAGTCCTAGGAATACCCCTAGCAGTACTAATTATTATATTTCCCTCCATACTAATCTTACCCCCTAACAACACTATCAACAACCGATTCTCATCCATTCAACAATGACTAGTCCAGCTCACACTAAAACAAATAATAATCACCCATTCTACTACAGGACGAACCTGATCTCTAATACTCCTAACCCTAATTACCTTTATTTCCTTAAATAACCTTCTTGGACTCACACCCTACGCATTTACACCCACCACTCAACTATCAATAAATATTGGTATAGCAATCCCACTATGAATAGCAACCGTACTTATAGGACTTCGACTTAAAACAAAAACATCCCTTGCTCACTTTCTGCCCCAAGGAACACCAACTCTACTCATTCCCATGCTCATCATCATTGAAACCATTAGCCTCTTTATTCAACCAGTAGCACTAGCAGTACGGCTAACAGCAAACATTACAGCAGGTCACCTACTAATACACCTATTAGGGACTGCTTCACTCACCCTTCTATCTATTTACCTCTCTTCCTCTCTAGCTACTATTATCGTCATTATCTTACTAATTACCCTAGAATTAGGCGTAGCCCTAATCCAAGCTTACGTCTTCACACTTCTAGTCAGTCTTTACCTACACAACAATTCATAATGACCCACCAAACACATCCCTACCACATAGTTAACCCAAGCCCCTGACCACTAACAGGAGCTCTCTCTGCCTTCCTATTAACTTCCGGCCTAATTATATGATTCCACTTCTACCTCACCCTTCTCCTAACCGCCGGTTTACTAGCCAGCATAGCCACAATATTCCAATGATGACGTGATGTTGTACGAGAAAGCACATATCAAGGTCACCATACTCCGCCCGTTCAAAAAGGCCTTCGATACGGAATAATTTTATTTATCATTTCAGAAGTATTCTTTTTCGCCGGCTTCTTCTGAGCATTCTACCACTCCAGCCTAGCTCCTACTCCACAAACAGGAGGACACTGACCCCCTACAGGTATTCTACCCCTTGACCCAATAGAAGTCCCACTCCTAAACACAGCCGTACTGTTAGCATCGGGAGTCACAATCACTTGAACACATCACAGCCTAATAGAAGCTAATCAAAAAGAATCAACCCAAGCCCTAGCCATAACAATTGCACTAGGAATTTATTTCACCCTGCTGCAAATATCAGAATACTCAGAAACCCCCTTTACCATTTCAGATGGAATTTACGGCTCTACATTTTTTATAGCCACAGGATTCCACGGACTCCATGTCATTATTGGAACTACCTTCCTCACAATATGCTACATTCGCCAACAACTCCACCACTTTACACCTAACCACCACTTCGGCTTTGAAGCTGCCGCATGATACTGACACTTCGTAGACGTGGTATGACTATTCCTTTATATCTCTATCTACTGATGAGGATCCTACTCTCTTAGTATAAACAGTACCACTGACTTCCAATCAGTGAGCCTCGACAGACCCGAGAGAGAGTAATTTACCTCACATTAAGCCTACTAACCAGTATTTCATTAACTCTGCTACTAATTATTATTACATTTTGAATCCCCCAATTTAATCTATATCTAGAAAAATACAATCCCTATGAATGTGGCTTCGACCCTACCACCTCTGCACACCTGCCCTTCTCCATAAAATTCTTCCTAGTCGCCATTACATTCCTCCTCTTTGACCTAGAAATTGCCCTACTACTGCCCCTACCATGAACAATACAGACAAATAACCTAATATTAACAATTAATGTAATTCTAATTCTACTAATCATTCTTGCATTAGGACTAGCCTACGAATGAACCCAAGAAGGCCTAGACTGAACCCAATAGGTGTATAGTTTAACCAAAACAAATGATTTCGACTCATTAGACTATGATAACTCATATACACCAAAGTGCCTTTCATATACATCAATGTTACCTTAGCATATCTCATATCTTTATTAGGCTTGTCAATCTACCGATCTCACCTAATATCATCCCTACTATGTTTGGAAGGCATAATACTATCACTGTTCATCATGACAACACTAATAACCTTAAACCTTCACCTAGTACTAATGTACATAATACCCATTGCCCTCCTAGTGTTCGCCGCATGTGAGGCCGCAGTGGGCCTAGCTTTGCTAGTCCTGATCTCCAACCTGTATGGCCTAGATTATGTACAAAATCTAAACCTTCTACAATGTTAAAAATTATCTTACCAACAACTATACTATTCCCAATAATATGACTATCAAAAGACCACATACTATGAATTAACATAATACTTTGAAGTCTTCTAATTAGCACCCTTACCCTTATACTCCTATATATACCCAACAACCCATACAATCTATCACTAATCTCCTTCTCAGACCCACTAACAGCACCCCTCCTAGTCCTAACAACCTGACTACTACCACTGATAACTCTAGCCACCCAACACCACCTCTACCATAATTCCCCCTCCCGAAAAAAAGTATATATCTCAATATTGATCCTACTACAAATCTCCCTAATCATAACATTTACGGCCACAGAACTAATCTTATTCTATATCTTATTTGAAACTACCTTGGTCCCCACCCTAATTATTATTTCCCGCTGAGGCTACCAGCCCGAACGCCTCCATGCTAGCTCATACTTCCTATTCTACACACTAATAGGGTCCCTCCCACTCCTCATCACACTACTATTTTACCTAGATAACCTAGGCTCCCTAAATATATTAACAATAATAATTAAAACCAAAGAGCTTCTACCCTCTTGGACTAACAATATCATGTGGCTGGGATGCATGATAGCTTTTATAGTCAAAATACCCCTATATGGACTTCACCTATGGCTACCCAAAGCCCACGTTGAAGCCCCAATTGCTGGCTCAATAGTGCTCGCAGCAATCTTACTCAAATTAGGCGGCTATGGCATAATACGAATTATTCCCATTCTAAATTCCTTAACAGAAAAAATAAACTACCCTTTCCTCATCCTATCCCTTTGAGGTATAACTATAACAAGCCTAATCTGTTTACGACAGGCAGACCTAAAATCACTTATTGCCTACTCCTCCGTCAGCCACATAGCACTCGTCATCCTAGCCATCCTTATCCAAACCCCCTGAAGCTTCACCGGCGCAATGATCCTAATAATCGCTCACGGGTTTACTTCGTCTATGCTATTCTGCCTAGCAAACTCAAATTACGAACGAATTCACAGCCGAACAATAACATTTACTCGAGGGCTCCAAACACTATTCCCGCTTATAGGCCTCTGATGACTCCTAGCAAATCTCGCTAACCTCGCCCTACCACCAGCTATTAATCTAGTAGGAGAATTACTCACAATCGTATCTTCCTTCTCTTGATCCAACTTTACTATTATATTCACAGGACTTAATATACTAATTACAGCACTCTACTCACTTCATATGTATGCCTCTACACAGCGAGGTCCACTTACATACAGCACCAGCAATATAAAACCAATATTTACACGAGAAAATACGCTAATATTTATACATATAACACCAATCCTCCTCCTTACCTTGAGCCCCAAGGTAATTATAGGACCCTCACCTTGTAATTATAGTTTAGCTAAAACATTAGATTGTGAATCTAATAATAGAAGAATATAACTTCTTAATTACCGAGAAAGTGCGCAAGAACTGCTAATTCATGCTCCCAAGGACTAACAACTTGGCTTCCTCAACTTTTAAAGGATAGTAGTTATCCATTGGTCTTAGGAGCCAAAAACATTGGTGCAACTCCAAATAAAAGTAATAATACACTTCTCCATCACTCTAATAACACTAATTAGCCTACTAGCGCCAATCCTAGCTACCCTCATTAACCCTAACAAAAGCACACTATACCCGTACTACGTAAAACTAGCCATCATCTACGCCCTCATTACCAGTACCTTATCTATAATATTCTTTATCCTTACAGGCCAAGAATCAATAATTTCAAACTGACACTGAATAACTATCCAAACCATCAAACTATCCCTAAGCTTCAAAATAGACTTCTTCTCCATTATATTTACCCCTGTAGCACTATTCGTTACCTGGTCAATTGTAGAATTCTCAATATGATATATAAGCTCAGACCCAAACATAAATCAATTCCTCAAATACCTACTCATTTTTCTCATTACAATACTAATCTTAATCTCCTCTAATAACCTATTTCAACTTTTTATCGGATGGGAAGGAATGGGAATTATATCCTTCCTACTAATCAGTTGATGATACGGACGAACAGACGCCAACACAGCAGCTCTACAAGCAATCTTATACAACCGCATCGGGGATATCGGCCTTATTCTAGCAATAACTTGATCCATTCTATACTCTAACTCATGAGATTTTCAACAAATATTCATCCTAAATTCTACCCCCAACACCTTCCCCCTAATAAGCCTCCTCCTAGCAGCAACAGGAAAGTCAGCTCAATTTGGTCTTCATCCATGACTACCCTCTGCCATAGAAGGACCAACCCCTGTCTCAGCACTCCTTCATTCCAGCACTATAGTTGTCGCCGGCGTTTTCTTAATCATTCGCTTCTACCCTATGACTGAAAATAACCCACTCATTCAAACACTCACCTTATCTCTAGGAGCTATCACCACCTTATTCACAGCAATCTGTGCCCTAACACAAAATGATATAAAAAAGATCGTAGCCTTTTCAACCTCAAGTCAACTAGGCCTTATAATAGTAACAGTCGGGATCAATCAACCACACTTAGCCTTTCTTCACATCTGCACCCATGCCTTCTTTAAAGCCATAATATTCCTATGCGCAGGATCCATCATCCACAGCCTTAATAATGAACAAGACATCCGAAAAATAGGCGGACTGCTCAAAACCCTGCCCCTCACCACCTCATCACTTACCATTGGCAGTCTTGCACTCATGGGAACACCCTTCCTCGCAGGCTTCTACTCAAAAGACCTAATCATCGAAGCCGCCAACACGTCGTATACCAACGCCTGAGCCCTAACGACTACCCTTGTAGCCACCTCCCTCACAGCTATATACAGTATCCGTATTATATTTTATACCCTAACAGGATACCCTCGCTTTACAACTCTTATTTCAATTAACGAAAATAACCCACTATTAAAAAACCCAATCAATCGCCTAGCAGTGGGTAGTATCTTCGCTGGGTTTCTTATTTCTAACTGCGTCCTTCCTGCCTCATGCCCCCAAATCACTATGCCCTACTATATCAAACTTACAGCTCTAGGCACAACTACTTTAGGGCTTCTTCTAGCAATAGAACTTAGCCTCATGACTAACAATGTAAAATTAAGCACCCCAGTAAAAACTTACTACTTCTCTAACATACTAGGCTTTTACTCAACCACTACTCATCGCCTAAAACCCCACTCAAGCCTGGCAACAAGCCAAAACTTCGCCTCCGCCTTACTAGATCTACTCTGACTTGAAAAATCCATACCAAAAATAACTGCACAAACTCAAAGCTCTATCTCCACAGCCACTTCTACCCAAAAGGGTCTAATCAAATTATACTTTCTATCATTCCTAATTACACCTACCCTAGCATTACTACTAACCATCTAACCTCCACCCCGAGTTAGCTCAATTGCAATATGCATACCCATAAATAACGCTCAACAAGTAACTAAAACAACTCAAACACCATAATTATACAAAGCACCAGCACCTGTCGGATCCTCACGAATCAATCCTGGCCCTTCTCCCTCATGAATTATTCAACTAGCTACAGTCTTATAATTCATAGTAACCTCCACCGTTTGCTTATAATCACCACCCAACACCATAAGCATTATTGTCTCTATCATTATACCCAACACAAACATTCCTAAAATATCAACACTTGATACCCACGATTCAGGATGCTCATCAATCGCCATAGCCGCAGTATAACCAAAAACAACTATTATACCACCCAAATAAATTAAAAAAACCATAAGTCCCATATAAGACCCACCAAAATATAACGTAATCGCACAACCAACAGCACCACTAAAAATTAACACCAACCCCCCGTAAATAGGAGAAGGCTTAGAACAAAACCCTACAAACCCTATTACTAAAGTTACACTCAATGAAAATAAAGCGTATGTCATTATTCTTACATGGATTACAACCATGACTAATGATATGAAAAACCATCGTTGTACTTCAACTATAAGAACCATAATGACCTCACCCCGCAAAACACACCCTCTAAAAAAAATGATTAATAACTCATTTATCGACCTTCCTACACCGTCCAACATTTCTTTCTGATGGAACTTAGGCTCCCTCTTAGGAGCCTGCCTAATTATTCAAATCACCACAGGCCTATTCTTAGCCATACACTACACCCCAGACACTCAGACAGCCTTCTCCTCAGTAGCCCACATCACCCGAGACGTAAACCACGGATGAACAATCCGCTACATGCATGCCAACGGTGCCTCCATATTCTTCACATGCCTCTTCCTCCACATTGGACGAGGCCTCTACTACGGATCCTTTCTTTCTCGAGAAACTTGAAACATCGGTACAATTCTACTCCTCACAACAATAGCCACAGCATTCATAGGCTACGTTCTCCCATGAGGCCAAATATCATTATGAGGAGCTACGGTGATTACAAACCTCCTATCAGCCATTCCATATATCGGATCCAACCTCGTAGAGTGAGTTTGAGGTGGCTTCTCAGTAGACAAAGCCACCCTCACACGATTTTTTACCTTCCACTTTGTCTTACCCTTTATCATCGCAGCACTAGCGACTATTCATCTATTGTTCTTACATGAAACAGGTTCAAACAACCCATCAGGAATAACGTCTAACCCTGACAAAATTACATTTCATCCATACTATACAATTAAAGATATTCTAGGACTAATCCTTCTACTCCTACTTCTAATAAGCCTAACACTATTTATACCAGACCTTTTAACCGACCCAGACAATTATACACTAGCAAACCCTCTCAGTACCCCTCCCCATATTAAACCAGAATGATACTTCCTATTCGCATACGCAATCCTACGGTCTATCCCTAATAAACTCGGGGGCGTACTAGCCCTTGTACTCTCCATCCTAGTCCTTATAATCATTCCAACCACGCACCTGTCAAACCAACAAAGTATGACATTTCGACCAATTACCCAAATCATATTCTGAATATTAACAGCCAACCTACTTACACTTACATGAATCGGAGGTCAACCAGTTGAATACCCATTTATTATCATTGGCCAAATTGCATCTATCATATATTTTCTTATTATCACTACCCTAATTCCCCTCTCAGCCCTAATCGAAAACAAACTACTTAAATGGTAAGGTCCTTGTAGTATAACCCATTACCCTGGTCTTGTAAACCAGAAAAGGAGACACACCCGCTCCCCAGGACATCAGAGAGAGAACACCTAGTTCTGCCGCCAACACCCAAAGCTGAAATTCTAATCCTAAACTACTCTCTGAGTAACAAATTCCATCAACTTATATTATTGATGGACTAACAACCATGTGCTTTCTAAGCATACATAACACTACCACCCTATGTAATTAGTGCATTAATGTTTAGCCCCATGAATAATGTACAGTACTGAGAATGCTTAGTTATACATAGCACATTCCACCAAAACGTGCATAACTTGTCCCCAACATGCTTACAAGCAAGGACTATAATTCCGTATAGGACCATAAGGCATAATAATCTAATTCCCCATAAAAGCATGTCCCCATGGATATTGTACAGTAACATAAGTCATTGGTCGTACATTTATACATCAAATCATTGATCGGACATAGCACATCTTAATTCTACAGTCCTTGTAACCATGGATATCCCCTTCCCTATTTGGTCTCTTAATCTACCAACCTCCGTGAAACCAGCAACCCGCCCACATCTGCGGCTCTTCTCGCTCCGGGCCCATATAGACAGGGCTTGGTTATACTGAAACTATATCTGGCATTTGGTTCCTACCTCAGGGCCATATCATTAAGATCGTGCATACGTTCCTCTTAAATAAGACATCACGATGGTGTGGCGCTATCACCCTCTTAACCGCGTCACTGGATGCATGTAGTGCCTGGGTGGGGAAAGGGGGGGGGAGGGAAATCCTCAGCATTGCCGTAGGCTCCGGTAGGAGTCCCCCTACCCGTCCTGTGGGACCTGTCTGTGCCTTGCCAGGCCTTATGCTATCATCGGATGGATATTGAATGTCTTGGTCCCCAACCTACCCACTAAGGTGTTATTCAGTCAATGGTTTCAGGACATAATAAACAATTAACTAGAATTTGCCCAATTAACTTTACATAATTTTACCTCCGCTCCCATTTTTACCACCTCCATTTTCTGGTGCGCATAACGATGAAGTAGGATTTTACTATTAACATTTTTCTTTCTTTCCATAAGAACCCGGCCAAGACAAACAGCATAACCAACCCCTACCCTTCAGAAAACATGTTAAGTGCCCATACACAGCAGGCTAAGCCCTAAGCCAACTAGCCTGCTACTCAACCGCCTCAAATAAACCAA